AGAGTGTGGGGGGGGGGAGGTAAATCATCAAATGATGATGATTATTATTTTTAATAGGTTCAACTCCTAATTGAACATGATAAGAGTCTTGTGGTTCGTTAATTCAAACAGTTCTCCACCTTGGCTTAAGGGTTAGATTAGGTTTGATCATGTTTTAAAGTACTAATAAGGCCTTTAACATTAACTTAACACGAACGCCACTCTTAAGGAGTATTAATAGGACTAAGTCAGACTAAGTAGTAGACTAATATATACGTATATATAGGCCCAGATAGGGGTAATGTTTAATATAGAAGAAATAGGAGGAGGTGTTTTATTTTAAGAGAGGTTTAATTTAATTAAAGGGTAGTGTAATGACAAGGGTATAATAGTTAGTACGAAGGTTAAGGGGGTAGATTAACCTACTTAGCAGAGTTAATAAGATGTATTTGCGCACTAGATAACACTAATCTAGTTAGGGTAGCGCCCACTAAGTACGAAACTATTATTGTATTAGTATATTATAGCTTAGTTAAGTAATAACGATAGAGTTAGGGAGGTGGAGGGGGAGGGTAGCAGAAGGGGAGTGGAGAGGTGTAATAATGATGTTAGTAATAGTGTTAGTGCACTAAAGATTAACATGTTTTTGTTAGGTAGGATGGGTTATGCAATGAGTAGGGGTGAATAGTAGGTTTGGTATATAGTATATATATAAGTGTGCAGCTAAAGGGGGGATAGTGAGGTTAAGACAGTAGCGGAGTAGTGGGAGGTAGGGGTAGTATGTTTAGAAGAGGCTGTGAGTGTTGATAAGTATTAGAGGTCTGTTAAGGGGATAAGGTGAGGAGGATGAGTGATAACGTTAGTTAAAGATACCAAGCCGGGGTAAAGGTTAAAGAATTAAAGTAAAGTCCGAATTCTTATAGTCGATAACATTGAGTGTTATTTTAATCAAGGTGTTTGTTGGAGGTGTTAAAGGGGGGGTTAGGATTGCGAATGGGAGGTTGGCAAGGAATGAAGAAGTAGTAGTAGTAGTAGTGCCTTAAGAGTAGCATTATTATTATTAACAATTGGAGATTATTATTTTAATAATTGAAAGATAAAGAAATAGGGTGACGGGGGAAAGATAAGAGATTAACCCTTCTTAACGTAAAGAAGAAACCTTTTTAAAGAAGCAGCTCATTCTGAAAAGAATAAGATCCAGAGAGAAAACAATAATGTCTGTTTTGTTAATTATTAATATTAATAATTAGGATATTAAGCCAAGTTAGAGGAATAGCTTAATCATCAAATGGGGGGGTTAAGGAGGTATTGAGAGTATTTAACCCCTTAACCTGCGGATAAAGATAGGATAGGAAGGAGGTTGGGGGGGGGGAGGAGGATGATGAGGGAGTAAGGTGAGAGTGAGACGGATAAGGCTAACCTAATGGACGATATTATATAGATTATAAGATATTTATAAGATAATAGGGTAAGGTAGGGTTAGATAGTATAGTGTTAAGTAGTACTCAACCTATTAAGGCTTTGAAATAGCAGTATATTCAGACTTCATCTTAAGATCGACTAAGGCATAGGAACCTTAACGTAATAACAATCTAAGCAATATGGGGGGATAACTAAGAGGTATATTTCCGACTAAGTTAAACAAGATCGCAAGGATATAAATATATTTGTTTTGTTAGGGGGTTGGTGATGAGGGAGTTGGTTAAGCTTTAGAAAGGTCGGAAGAGGTGGAGTGAGATCGTAAGAATAAACATTAAGTTTAGTACCCTCATAGGCAACATTAACTTGATTCGGCTTGAATACTTGATTCTTATCAACCACTATAGTTCAGCGGTAGAACAATTCACTCATGCTGAGTATGCGTAGATTCGATTTCTACTAGTGGTAAGAATATTTTCTATTCACCTTCAATGTGGGAGGCAAAGATAAGCCTTTGCCAGAGATAAGGCTAATTAAGAATAATATTATTAATTAAGCAAAGCCAGATGATTGAGCAAAGAGGGTGAATAATTAATAAATAATTTAATATTTGGATATTGAATATTGATAATTGATTAATATTAATTTATTAATTAAGATAATGTCAAACTTATCACGATTAACCCACTCACGAGCAGATTGTGATTGAGAGGTGAGGGTTAGTGGAGGGATGAGGGGTTCATTGAAATGAGCAGGCCAAAGATATTAAATCTTTAAGTTCTTCTTTTAATTTAAAAGAGGGTTAATATTAACGTCCTACCCCCTTATCCAGTAATATAATATTATATGCTAAGCCAAAGGTTATTAAGCCTTCGACCATTGGGGGGAGCTTTAACATTAGTACATCGTATCAATACGATCTATTAAAGTGTGTTGATGGAAGGTTAAGGTTAAGCGGAGTAGGGGGAAGAGGTGGTATAGAGTAATATAGAGGTAGAAGGTAAACAAGACGACTCTACCTAATAGAGGGGTACACTATTAACCTAACAATAATTAACCTTATCTAACCAATATAACCTAACTTAAGCCATCATCAGAGCGG